ATACAATATTAAATTAAAATCTAATAAGGAGACGATAAACTAAAGCCTCTTTCTCGCACCCATTTTCATTTTACATCACATTATCGGAACAAAAATATCGTATCCATCCATATAGATTAGATGGAAATATTTGATACATGAGACTACGATCTAATATCTAGAAGTCTCTAAGATATAAATAATACGATATAAATTGATCTTGTCTTATGTTCTAGAATAAAAATAGAATAAAAATAATTAAAACATCTCTTATCTTGTGACTTGGAATAAACCCCTTTCTGGAAAGGAAGGGAATAGCAATTTATTCCTATAAAACAGAACATCTAGGAACAAGAAAAGATTTAATCGGCAATATCGACAGATTACCGCGTAGTTCAAAGAAATATGAAAACGAAAAAAAAAGCTCCACTGTTCAAATTTTTAATTTTAATATCAGAATAGTGGATATAGTTATGATTCAACGGGTTAGGTCCACTTACTTTTTTCTTTTATTGATTTGATTGAAATAATAAAAAATATAAATATTTGGCGATTCAAGTAGACAACTTATTATTTTTCAGTATAAACTTAATACTAGTCATTATATCATTAATAATATAAAATATTATTATAATAAACATAATAGCAAATGTTCAACCTTATAACTATAATTAACATTATAGTAATATAATTATATATAATTAATATATATAATTTAATATTTATATGGTTTCTTACTTAAATTTATTAAATACTATTTTTTACTTAATTTAATTTATTAAATAATAAAAGAATTAATAATATTTTTATTCTCCCTTCAAATATGAATACTACCGCGGTAGTTTTATGAAAAAACTAAAGCCCCTTATCGGATTTGAACCGATGACTTACGCCTTACCATGGCGTTACTCTACCACTGAGTTAAAAGGGCATATTTTATTCAATTCCTGAATAAGCCACTAGTCACTATGTGTTTAGTGTATATCCATATTATAATTATATATTATGTGTATCTAAATAGATCTTATACGTTTTAATATATCTTAAACGTATAGTGGTTCACTTAGAAACCATAAATTTGATTTACATAATGAGTATAGGATATACTTGTAAGTATAAGTAAAAAAAGGGTTTAATTTGATTTCATAAATATCAATCAATGCAAGGAATTGTTTCAAGACAGATCCTAATTGCCATCATAACGAAATAACAAAATTCATTTGATTGATACATGGACCTACCAATTCAACCTAGATTCAAAATATTTAATCGAATCATTAATAAAGCGATTCAGCTTGTCTCTCAAACCAAATTCTTAGAAAAATAAAATTTATTATTATTAAAAATAAATAAAAGAATTTTACTAAATATTAACATTATTAATAATATTATTGAAATTAATAATTTCAAGAAAAAAAAATAAAATAGATTTATTTTTGGAATTCTAATAAGGTCAATTAGAATGAACGATTCGGGAATATAAATAATAAAAAAATTATATATATATAATCGTGAAAGACAGAAAGATCTTTTGCATTGAATCATACGATTCCATTATATTGACAATATATTGACAATTTCAAAAAACTATTCATACTATGATCATAGTATGATGACGGTTGGGCAAGTATGCCCCCATCGTCTAGCGGTTCAGGACATCTCTCTTTCAAGGAGGCAGCGGGGATTCGACTTCCCCTGGGGGTAGGGTACTACGAAAGGAAGTTGGTCGTGGATTATCACTAAACCTGGATTGATTCTTCCCGGGTCGATGCCCGAGCGGTTAATGGGGACGGACTGTAAATTCGTTGGCAATATGTCTACGCTGGTTCAAATCCAGCTCGGCCCAATAATTCGCCGATCCACCATGAAATGATATAAGCCATTTGTTGTTCTCCAGAAATGATCGATCCCAATAGAAAAAAGTCAAAATATTTGATCAAATTTTCTGATATTGATATATCTTATCTTTATCGCTATTTATTTACTCTATTTATTTTTTCCAACAAGCTTTGATCTTGCTAAAGATCTAGATTTATATCAAGGTAAAGTCTAAGGAAAAGAGTAAAGAAAAAAAAAAAAAATAACTTCTTTCATTGAAAGATTCACTATCCAATTAATTTAGAAATAACGAAAAGATTCTTAGTGATCACTGCCTCTATTGCGAAAGTTCATATCCATATCGAAAGTATTTGAAAAGTATTTGAATAAATAAGAATATGTATACTGTACACCTTTTTTTTTTTTTATTATGTTATTTCCTTGGGATTGTAGTTCAATTGGTCAGAGCACCGCCCTGTCAAGGCGGAAGCTGCGGGTTCGAGCCCCGTCAGTCCCGATGGATCCAAATCCAATAAAAAATATAGCAATTAATCCTTCCATATTTCTATTCTGTACAAAGGGAATCAAAATATTAGATATTAGAATTTCATTGCCAACGGGAATCCCTTTTTTTTATTTCTTCTATATGTTTGGAACCAATGGTAAGTGTAAAAGCGGTTAGATGATACTTCATCAAATGATTGTACAAAAAAGTCACTAGTTTATAGAAATAGAAAAGAAATAGAATGAAAAATAGAAATAAAGTAAAGGGATTTTTGATTGTATAAAAATTGATTTCGGAATTCGGTATGGATAAAAGATCTTTGTATGCTATACTATTCAATTCTTGACGATGAAGCAATTTGTCAGATATTGTTATTCATGATATTGATCCGATTCGATTATATCTCGATGGAATTCATCCCATTGAATTTACAGACAAAAAATTTTTCATCTCTATGGGATTAAATCCCGAGTTATTGCGAATTAAAGAGAAACGAAACGATGACATTATGGAAGTAAATATTCTCGCATTTATTGCTACTGCACTGTTCATTCTAATTCCTACTGCTTTTTTACTTATAATATACGTAAAAACAGTAAGTCAAGGTGATTAATTTGAATTAAACTTGTGACTCTTTAGTTCTTATCAATGATTGAAGAAAAGAAATAAAATATAAAGGATTCAAATTTAACCTTTTAAATGAAATGATCGAACTAGAATCAGCAGTATTCTATGCGATACTAGATAGTATGGTAGAAAAATATTTTTCTACCATACTATACTATACTAGTATTGTTATTTAGTGTATAAAGTTTGCTGTATGACGATACAGGTTAATATATATCAATTGACATTATTTTATTATCTTCATATATAGATATAAATTCCATATATGATGTACATAGTATCATGTCCCAATTCTATTTCTTTGCTTCATCTATTTCTATTTGATTTGTGTTGATTCCAATTAATTTGAAATTCTCGAAAGACCACTCTTACTCTTACAATTCTAATTCGTAGATCTCTTATCTTTTTGAATTGAAATTTAATATGAATTCCGATATCCATTGAAAGAAAGAATCAAATCAATGAAATAGGTATGGGTATAATAAAAGAAAATCAAGTAATCTTCTTATTAGCATTCCAATCAAATAAATAATTGATTGGCCGGTTGACAGAGGACCCAGAGGGTCCATGGGAACTTCTTCGGATTTCGAAAAGGATTAATAAACCTCACCGATTTTAACCTTTCAACCATGATATGACATGAAAAAAGAGAACAGCATAAATAAGATTTTTAATTTAAATAAAATAAAAAAAATATATATATAATAAAACACAAATGGTAAGTGCGCAATATGCAACTTGCCCAAAGATAATATTTTCTTATGTGTAGTATCTCCTTGGACAACCACTATGTCTATGTTGTTTTCAGTAAAAAAGTGTATCGACGTAATGTAATAACAGAACTTTTTTATTTTCTCTTTGAAGAGGAAAGACAAAGACGGAAAACAATAACAAATAAAAAGTCAAATATGTATATTATATAATAATATATAGTAATTAAAGGGTTTCGTTCTTACTCATTGTCGCTATAGAAGATTGATTTATGAAGAATTCGATTGGAAAAGATTTCATCCCGTTTGGAGTACTTTTACTTTTGAAATAGGAACATAGGAATAATTGAAATATTTATTTGATTGAAAGAGCTCATATATTATTTATAGAATACATTACTCCACTAGAATCCAATACATATAACTTCAAAATGAAAATATTTTCAAATTAAATTTAAATAGTGAATTAAAAAAAAAGTCTTTGCAGAAAGATCTATAAAAAAAATTGATACAGTTTGATTCCTAAACTCAATTAGTAGTACTTTTAGAGTCCACTTCTTCCCCATACTACCAGTGAAAGGGAAAATGTAAAGACTACCATTAAAGCAGCCCAAGCGAGACTTACTATATCCATGTGAATTATGTCCTCGATCTCTATGAAGGAATTATTCAATTATTGTTCAATAATAATAGTAGAACTACCAGCGCAGAGTCAAAAGGTGGGTTATGAGCCAACACCATTGGTGAAACAATCCAATAAATCCGATTAGACCAAGTTATAATGATTATACTAGAAGATTTCTAGTATAATCCGAAAACATTAAGTACAAGCAAAATACGTAGAGAGCTAGCCTTTGAAGTCTCAGAAGTATCAAAGAAATGTTATGTTAATAATATGTCAGAATAATAAGACCTGTTCTTTCTTTTGTCGCCCTTCATTTCATTAAGTCAAAAGTATAAAAATATAGAATCAATATAGATCATTATCTACCGTATACCCCTCTTTTTATTTCTTTATTTCTTTTAGATTTTTCCCCTCAATCTTACCATCTTCGATTGTCGCTATGAATCAATCGAAGACGTCCTATATACGTTCTTGACTCAAGATTATCAAAAAGTTAAAATTTATTTTTGTTTTTGTACTTTAGTTACTTTAGTTAAGTTAAAACTTTAATATATAAATATAAATTAAGTAAAAATATAGAAATTAAAAGTATATAAATTAAGTTTAAAGTTAAAGCCAATTATCCATTCAATCGAATTACTATTGAATGGATGTCAGAGTACAGTACTTAGATACTTTACAGAGTATGTATACAAAAAATCTTCTGCTCTTTCCGTAACTAATAATTTAATTAGAT